TTTCCGCAAGGAGGGGGACTAAAACTAAAGAGGAAGAAGAGGTATTCACCGAAGAAGATCCTTCTCCTTCCCTTTTTTCGGAAGAAAGGGAGGATCCGGACAAAATCGATGAAAGGGAAGAGATCCGAGTGAACGGAAAGAAAAAAAAAAAAAGAAAAGATGAACTCCTGACTCTTCTTTTTGATTCATGGGTTGAAAACTCTCTTGTGATTCTTCTTTTTGATTCTAACAAATGGAATCGACCATTTCGTTATATAAAAAACAATCAATTTCAAAATGCTGTAAAAAATGAAATGTCACAATATTTTTTTTATACATGTCAAAGTGATGGAAAAGAAAGGATATCTTTTATGTATCCGCCGAGTTTGTCAACTTTTAAAGAAATAATAGAAAAAAAGATATCCTTTTTCACAACAGAAAAATTATTATCTGATCAATTGTATAATGATTGTAATTTGACCAATGATCTAAAACGGCTAAACAAAACTGACGAGTTTATAAATAGAGTCAGAACTTTAGATAAAGAATCTTTTGATATAGGTATATTTGAACAAAAAACTCAATTGTGTAATGATGAAACTAAAAAAGAATATTTTCCTAAAAAAAATGATCCGTTCTTATATGGGCCCTATCGTGGAAGAATCAAAAAAGGGTTTTCACCCCCTAGCATAAATCAAATATATAAAAAAAAAAAAATGGGGGAATTTTGGATAAATAAGATTCATGCTCTACTTCTTACTAATGATTATCGCGAATTGAAACAAACAATAGACAAACTCAACAATAGTAGATCATTATTAACAAAAAAGAAGCTTTCTTTATTTCGATTTCGAGAACCCAAACATCAAACTATTCATTCAAATGTAGTTATAACTAAGTCCAGTGATCAAAGAAGTAGAAAAAGATCTATTGAAATAAAGGAAATAAGTAAAAAGGTCCCTCGATGGCCATACTACTTACTCGATGATTTGCAACTAGAGGAAGGAGAAACCGGCGAAGAAAGGGTAGAATTGGATTCTCAAATTCGTTTAAGAAAATACAAGTATATGGTCATTTTTGATGATAGCGAAGATTCTAATGAGCCTGATCCAGCAGGCGAAATCGCTTGGATACGTTATTTACCATACTCGGATTTTCGTCGAAATCTAATAAAAGGTTCTATGCGTGCCCAAAGGCGTAAAACGGTTACTTGCCAACTCTTCTATCAAGCAAAGGCGCATTCCCCTCTTTTTGTGGACAGAATAGACAGACGCCTTTTTTCTTTTTTGGACAGAATAGACAGAGGCCTTTTTTCTTTTTTGAACAGAATAGACAGACGCCTTTTTTCTTTTGATAGTTTCGGACGGATGAAAGGCATTTTTCAAAATTTGATGTCTAAAAAAAGCAAAAAATTACAAATCTCTGATTATACAAAAGAAAAAAGAAAGGTTGAAAAATACCAAGACGAAGAGAGAATGCGAATGGAAATAGCAGAAGCTTGGGATACCATTACATATGCTCAAGCAGTAAGAGGTTTTTTATTAGTAGGCCAATCAATTCTTCGGAAATATATTCGATTGCCTTTATTAATAATAGCTAAGAATATTGCGCGTATTTTCTTATTTCAAGGTCCCGAATGGTCCGAAGACTTCAAGGATTGGAATCGAGAAATGCATATTCGATGCACTTATAATGGTGTTGAATTATCCGACAAAGAATTTCCAAAAAACTGGTTAACAGACGGTATTCAGATAAAAATCTTATTTCCTTTTTACCTGAAACCTTGGCACCGATCTAAGTTAAAACCCTTGAAAACACAGAAAGCGCAAAAAAATGATTTTTGTTTTTTAACAATTTTTGGACCGGAAACTGACCATCCTTTTGGTCCCCCTCGAAAACTAAAAGGGTCTTCATTTTTTGAACCTATTTTTAAAGAACTGAAAAAAAAATTGAAAAAGAAGTCTTTTATAGTTTTTAATGTTTTTAAAGAACGAGCAAAATTTCTTCGAAAGGTGTCAAAAGAAATAAAAAAATGGAGCATCAAAAACTACGAATTGGGTGAAACTAAAACCGACGATTCTATAATGAATAATCAGATGATTCGTGAATCACCTATTCAAATTCGATCTACAGAATGGACAAATTTTTCACTGACAGAAAAAAAAATGAAAGATCTGACTGAGAGAACAAGTACAATCAACAAGAAACTAGAAAGAATTCTAAATGAGAAGAAAAATGGATTTCTAACTCAAGAAAAAAATATGAATTCTAATAAAAAAAGTTATCATAATAAAATATTAGAATCATTAAAAAAATTTTGTCAAATATTAAAAAGAAGAAATACTCGATTAATCCGTAAATTTGATTTTTTTATCAAATTTTTCATGGAAAAAATATACATAGATTTTTTTCTATGTATCATTAATATTGCAAGAACCAATGCACAACTTTTTATTGAATCAAGAAAAAAAATGATCGAGAAATCCATTTCCAATAAGAAAGAAAATGAAAAAAGAATTAAGAAAAGAAATACAAAAAAATTTCACTTTATTTTAACTAAAAAAAATTCCCTTGATAATATTCAAAATAAGAATTCAACAACTTTTTGTAACTCGTCCTCCTTCTCGCAAGCATATGTATTTTATAAAATATCGCAAACTCGAGTTATTAACTTCTATAAATTCAAGTCTATCCTTCAATATCATGGAACATCTCTTTTTCTTAAAAATGAAATAAAGGATTTTTTTCGGAAAGAGGGAATTTTTCATTCTGGATTGAGACATAAAGACTTTTGGCATTCTGAAAGGAATCAATGGAAAAACTGGTTAAGGGGGCATTATCAATATGATTTATCTCAGATTATCTGGCTTAAATTAGTACCAGAAAAATGGCGAAATAAAGTCAATCGACACTGTATGACTCAAAAAAACGATTTTAACAAATGGGGCTCATATGAAAAAGAAGGATTCATTCATGATGAAAAACAAAATGATTTTGAACCTGATTCATTACTGAATCAAGAATCTAAAAAATCATCTAATTTTAAAAAACATCATAGACATGATTTTTTCTCATATAAATCTATTAATTATGAAGAGAAGAAAGACTCATATATTTATAGATCACCATTACAAATAAATAGTAAAGAAGATATTTTTGATAATTACAAGATAGATAAACGCAAATTTTTTGATATGCCAGACGGGCTACCTATTTATAATTATCTAGGAGAAAATGATATTATGGCTGAGGAGAAATTTCCAGATAGAAAATTTTGTAGGTGGAAAATGATTGATTTTTGCCTTAGAAATAATAAGGTCGAGATTCATTACTGGGCCAATAGCGGCACCAAGAATAAGAATCAAAAAATGAAGAGGGGTCCTTTTTCTTTACCAATTTATCAAAATTCAAAAATCAACCCATTCAAAAAAAAAAAAGATCCTTCTTTGACAAAAAAAAAAGATCCTTCTTTGACAAAAAAAAAAGATCCTTTTTTGACAAAAAAAAAAAGATCCTTCTTTGATTGGATGGAAATGAATGAGGAAATAGTAGGTCGTATTAGTTCGAATCCAGAACTAGAACTTTGGTTCTTCCCAGAATTTGTGCCACTATATAATGCATATAAGATTCAACCGGGGATCATACCAATAAAATTACTTCTTTTCAACTTTCATTTGAATGGAAATAAAAACATTAAGAAAAACATTACTGAAAGTAACCCTTTAATAGAATCAAAGAAAAAAAAAAGAATTCTTAGATTCGAGAATAGAAATCAAGAAGAAAAAGATCCTCTAAACCAAGGGGAAGGGGCTCCTCTATCAGATGAAAATGGAGGTAGATCAGGCATAAAAAAACAACGTAGAAAAAAAAAGGCCAACATGAGCCCCGAAGCTATAGAGCTTTATTCCTTCCTAGAAAGTTTTTTCTATTTTCAATTGAGCTGGGAAAGGGTTCTAAATAAAAAAATGGTCAATAATATTAGAGCCTATTGTCTCCTGCTTAGATTGATAAATCCAAAGGACGTTGCTATATCCTATCTTAAACGGGGAGAACTGACTGTGGATATTTGGACTCTAAAAAGGCACACTCCTAGAGAATTAAGTACAAGCGGAACATTGATTATCGAACCGACTTATCCTTATCCGTCTATAAAAAACGATGGACAATTGATTCTATATCAAACCATAGGTATTTTTTTGGTTCATAAGAATAAATACCTTCATAAGAATAAATACCAAAGGAATCAAAAATTTCGAGAATGGTTTGATAAGAATCAATTTGATGAATCCATTTTAAGACATCAAAAAATGACTCAAAATAGAGACAAAAATCATTATGATTTCTTTGTTCCTGAAACTATTTTATCCCCTAAAGGCCGTAGAGAATTACGAATTCTATATTTTTTAAACTCAAGGGATAGAAATGATATACATAGAAATCCGGTATTTTGCAATCAGGTAAAAAACTGTGGTCAAGTTTTAAATAGAGGCAAATATCTCGGTATCGATAAAAATAAACTAATTAAAATGAAGTTCTTTCTTTGGCCCAATTATCGACTAGAAGATTTAGCTTGTATGAATCGCTATTGGTTTAATACTCATAATGGCAGTCGTTTCAGTATGGTCAGGATACATATGTATCCACGGTTGAAAATTTGTTAGTTACAAGTCCATTTACATGAATTTTGCCATATATACATATATTATTAGGTAATAGAATACGTCGGCTATATGAAAACAAATAGATAGACGCGAGGATTGTCTTACATTCCATCCTGAAAGAGGATACTAATTTAATGACATACATATTATCAATTAGATCTATAAATGAATGAACAAAATCTTCTTATCTTTTTTTGTATTCCTATACAAATAAAATAAGAAGATTTTGTTCATTTATTTATTTTATAAAATAGGAAGTTTATAATGAACTTAAGGTCATTCTGTATATCAAAATGACTAATATTATTATTACTGATTAATCAAATTCACATCAAAAAATGAGAAATTATAAAAGGGGATAAGATTTTGTTTTATGGTAAAAAATTCATTCATCTCAGTTATTTTTCAAGAAAAAAAAGAAGAAAAGCGGGGGTCTGTTGACTTTCAAATAGTCAGTTTCACCAATAAGATACGAAGACTTACTTCCCATTTGGAATTGCACAGAAAAGACTATTCATCTCAGAGAGGTCTACGAAAAATTCTGGGAAAACGTCAACGGCTGCTGTCTTACTTATCAAAGAAAAATCGAGTACGCTATAAAGAATTAATTAGTGAGTTGGATATTCGGGAGTTAAAAAATCGTTAATTTAAAAATTTTTACTTAGTTTTTTCATTTATTGGATCTTGAGAATTTTGATAAACTTCTTTTCGTTTTCAGCAATTCATGTAAGAATGAATCGAGGAAAAACTTATGAATAGACCAGCTACAGAAAGAGACCTTATGATAGTCAATATGGGACCTCACCACCCATCAATGCACGGTGTTCTTCGTCTCATTGTTACCCTAGACGGTGAAAATGTTGTTGACTGCGAACCAATATTAGGTTATTTACACAGAGGAATGGAAAAAATTGCGGAAAACCGAACAATTATACAATTTTTACCTTATGTAACACGTTGGGATTATTTAGCTACTATGTTCACAGAAGCAATAACCGTAAATGGACCAGAACAATTGGGAAATATTCAAGTGCCTAAAAGAGCGAGCTATATCAGAGTCATTATGTTGGAGTTAAGTCGTCTAGTTTCTCATCTGTTATGGCTTGGACCTTTTATGGCGGATATTGGCGCACAGACCCCTTTTTTCTATATTTTCAGAGAAAGAGAATTAGTATATGATCTATTCGAAGCTGCGACTGGGATGAGAATGATGCATAATTATTTTCGTATCGGAGGAGTAGCAGCCGACCTGCCTTATGGCTGGATAGATAAATGTTTGGATTTCTGCGATTATTTTTTAACAGGAGTTGTTGAATATCAAAAACTTATTACGCGAAATCCCATTTTTTTAGAACGAGTTGAAGGAGTAGGCATTATTAGTGGAGAAGAAGCAATAAATTGGGGTTTATCCGGACCGATGCTACGAGCATCTGGAATACAATGGGATCTTCGTAAAGTTGATCATTATGAGTGTTACGACGAATTTCATTGGGAAATCCAGTGGCAAAAAGAAGGAGACTCGTTAGCTCGTTATTTAGTCCGAATCAGTGAAATGACGGAATCCATAAAAATAATTCAACAGGCCCTGGAAGGAATTCCAGGGGGTCCCTATGAGAATTTAGAAATCCGATGCTTTGATAGAGAAAGGGATCCAGAATGGAATGATTTTGAATATCGATTCATTAGTAAAAAACCTTCTCCCACATTTGAATTGCCGAAGCAAGAACTTTATGCGAGAGTTGAAGCCCCAAAGGGAGAATTGGGAATTTTTCTAATAGGGGACAAAAGTTGTTTTCCTTGGAGATGGAAAATTCGCCCGCCGGGTTTTATCAATTTGCAAATTCTTCCTCAGTTAGTTAAAGGAATGAAATTGGCTGATATTATGACGATACTAGGTAGCATAGATATCATTATGGGAGAAGTTGATCGTTGAAATGATAGTTTATACAACAGAAATAGAAGTACAAGATATTCATTCTTTTTCCAGATTGGAATTTTTCAAAGAGGTCTATGGAATCGTATGGATCTTTGTCCCTATTTTGACTCTTGTATTGGGGATCACAGTAGGCGTACTGGTAATTGTATGGTTAGAAAGAGAGATATCCGCAGGAATACAACAACGTATTGGGCCTGAATACGCCGGTCCTTTGGGAATTCTTCAAGCTCTAGCAGATGGGACAAAACTGCTTTTCAAAGAGAATCTTTTTCCAGCTAGAGGAAATACCCGTTTATTCAGTATTGGACCATCTATAGCAGTCATATCTATTTTACTAAGTTTTTTAGTAATTCCTTTTAGCTATCATCTTGTTTTAGCTGATCTCAATATCGGTATTTTTTTATGGATTGCCATTTCAAGTATTGCCCCTGTTGGCCTTCTTATGTCAGGATACGGATCGAATAATAAATATTCCTTTTTAGGTGGTTTACGAGCTGCTGCTCAATCGATTAGTTATGAAATACCATTAACTTTATGTGTTTTATCAATATCTCTACGTGCGATTCGTTGAAATACAAACTTTTCTTTCTTTTCCCTATTCATTCTTTTCTTTCGCTTTAGAAAACAAAACAAGTTGAACGAATTGAATAGATATTCTTTATTATCCTTTTGGTTGATAAAGTAAATTAGATAGTTATATATGAGTGAAAGAAAGCAGCTTATCAATTTGCAGTAAAAAAAAAAAAAATGGAGTCTCATTTCCTATGTACAAGACAAGAGTTAAGTGGAAATAAACATAAGCGGAAGAGGTCCTTTACCCCAAGACTGGTTGATTAGACAACCCAGCTTGAAGCGGGCTCAAAAGATCAACCGTATGGCCTTTTCACTATCCTTTGTATGAATTACCTACCATACATGTATTATCAAACGAAACGGGCGATTGAACAAAAAATGAGTGGATGATTAGGAACACAAAAATGCACAAAGGATTAGTAATGGAGATTATGGAAATTATCTAAAAAGATATTTCTGCATAACATAAAAACTAATTGGGGCTTTAAATTGGTAGAAATGATAAGGCAGTACTTCCCGCGATTCCGATCCAGAGTATGCTCCTATCCACCCATTAAAGCAATGACTATCAGGAACGAAATAATCCTTTCTTTTTGATTTTTGTTTTAGCCCCTTCTCTTATATCGGTTTTATAAGAAAGAAGAATAGGAACGAAAAACAAACAAGAGAAAAAAAAAGAAATCTTTTTTATTCCGTCTTTTTCATATATTTAGCATAGATTTAGAGAGATATAATTTGTCTCATGATTCATTAGCTAATGTAACGTCTAATTCCTTTTCGTAATCGAAAATGATGGGTTGAAATAAACTATTTATTGATATTTCTGAAAGGAGTTTTTTATTTAAGGATTAAGTTATTACTCAACAAAGTCAAATTATTAACGGGTGAGATCAATTCGGAAGCGCCTTTTTTGATTATTCTTTTAGAGTATAGCAGACGGAATTCCATTGGTATAATTTTGGACCCTCAAATAGATTTTGACTCTTTCTATTCTACAACCATAGCTAGCTAAATAGTAAATAATACTGATCTGGTCCTTAGATTTTTTTTGACCCACGAGGAGCCGTATGAGGCGAAAACCTCATGTACGGTTCTGGAATAGCGGTGGGAACAGTGATGTTATCACCGACTATGATTATCTAACAGTTCAAGTACAGTTGATATAGTTGAGGCGCAGTCAAAATATGGTTTTTGGGGATGGAATTTGTGGCGTCAGCCTATAGGATTTCTCGTTTTTAGAATTTCTGCCCTAGCCGAATGCGAGAGATTACCCTTTGATTTACCAGAAGCGGAGGAAGAATTAGTAGCAGGTTATCAAACCGAATATTCGGGTATCAAATTTGGTTTATTTTATGTTGCTTCCTATCTAAATCTATTACTTTCTTCGTTATTTGTAACGGTTCTTTACTTGGGTGGTTGGAATATTTCCATTCCATACATATTTGTTCCTGAGCTATTTGAAATAAATAAAGTGGATGGAATCTTTGGAACTACAATTGGTATCTTTATTACATTAGCTAAAACTTATTTGTTCTTGTTTATTTCTATCACAACAAGATGGACTTTACCTAGGTTAAGAATGGACCAACTTTTAAATCTTGGATGGAAATTTCTTTTACCAATATCTCTCGGTAATCTATTATTAACAACCTCTTTTCAACTTTTTTCACTGTAAATAGCAAACAATAGACTTGGTTCAAGTTCAAACAAGAGAAAGAAACGAAGATCAAACTATTCATATAGATTCCTGATATGTTCCCTATGGTAACTGGGTTCATGAATTATGGTCAACAAACAGTACGAGCAGCAAGGTACATTGGTCAAAGTTTCATGATTACCTTATCCCACGCAAATCGTTTGCCTGTAACTATTCAATATCCTTATGAAAAATTAATCACATCGGAGCGTTTCCGTGGCCGAATCCATTTCGAATTTGATAAATGTATTGCTTGTGAAGTATGTGTTCGTGTATGTCCTATAGATCTGCCTGTTGTTGATTGGAAATTTGAAACTGATATTCGAAAAAAACGATTACTTAATTACAGTATTGATTTCGGAATTTGTATATTTTGTGGTAACTGTGTTGAGTATTGTCCAACAAATTGTTTATCGATGACTGAAGAATATGAACTTTCTACTTACGACCGTCACGAGTTGAATTATAATCAAATTGCTTTGGGCCGTTTACCAATGTCAGTAATTGATGATTATACAATTCGAACAATTTTGAATTCGCCTCAAAGAAAAACTGAGTAGGTAACCGCCCTATAAATAAAGAGAAATTACCAATTCTTAAGGTTCCGTTTTTTGGTTTAAATTAAAAGAATGAGATAAGGTCTTTCTCTTTGTTTGGCCAATAATGAAAAATTCAACTAGAAATTCATTGGTTGATGAGAATTTCGACTTTTTTATTAAAAATCTATCAATAGAGTCGTAATTTTTTCGAAATATATACTTTCAAAAAATATCCTTATTCTTTCTTAATTTAAGAAAATAAAAGAATCAAAAAAGAAACTGTCCAACAATTGTACCCATATCATACCTAATAGATTAGAATTGAATTCAATTAGGAACCTATCATAAAATGAAAATCAAAAAAACCTTTAGTTTTTTCCCGGTCGGGTCAATACGATCATGAAAAGCATTTCAATTTATCTCCTATTTTACATATAATGGATTTGCCTGGACCAATACACGATTTTCTTATAGTTTTACTGGGATCGGGTCTTATATTAGGGGGACTGGGAGTAGTATTACTTACCAATCCAATTTATTCTGCCTTTTCGTTGGGATTGGTTCTTGTTTGTATATCCTTATTCCATATTCTTTCAAATTCACATTTTGTAGCCGCTGCCCAGCTCCTTATTTATGTAGGAGCCATAAATGTTTTAATCATATTTGCTGTCATGTTCATGAAGGGTTCAGAATATTACAAGGATTTGAATCTGTCGATCGTTGGGGATGGGGTTACTTCACTGGTTTGTACAAGTATTCTTCTTTCGCTAATTACTACTATTTTTGATACGTCATGGTACGGGATTATTTGGACTACAAGATCAAACCAACTTATAGAACAAGATTTGATAAGTAATAGTCAACAAATTGGAATTCATTTATCAACAGATTTTTTTCTTCCGTTTGAACTGATTTCAATAATTCTTTTAGTTGGTTTGATAGGCGCAATTGCTGTGGCTCGTCAGTAATAAATCGTTATAACTAGCAACAGCAAACAATCCAAATTTCACTTTCTTCTATGTTATCCCACCTATTTCACAAAAATTCTATTTGAATACTGTTCATGTCTAAAAGGGAGATTCTTTTATTTGATCTATTTTCAATACATTCTTTTGTTCCGTACTTGTTTTGTTCTATTCTAGTCAATCTCGAATCTGTTGAATTTTTGTTCATATTGAAATGAACCAACATTGATAAGGAGTTGGTCAATGATGCTCGAACATGTACTTGTTTTGAGTGCCTATTTATTTTCTATCGGTATTTATGGATTAATCACGAGTCGAAACATGGTTAGGGCTCTTATGTGTCTTGAACTTATATTGAATGCAGTTAATATCAATTTTGTAACATTTTCTTATTTTTTTGATAGTCGCCAGTTAAAGGGAGATATTTTCTCAATTTTTGTTATAGCTATTGCAGCCGCTGAAGCAGCTATTGGGTTGGCTATTGTTTCGTCAATTTATCGTAACAGAAAATCAACGCGTATCAATCAATCGACTTTATTGAATAAGTAGGAATAATAAATTGAATAAGTAGGAATAATAATCAAAATTAGAATATCCACCAATTTGAATTAGCATGTAGAATATGTTAGAATCTAGATTCTATTTACGAAAACGTAATAAATCAAAGTATCTTAGCCACTTCTCATGAGCTGATCCAGAAGTCCATTGATTAGAAAATTTCTGGTAAATCGTTGATTCATCTGGCGTTTAAATATATGATTCATTTACAAGTTTACTAGATCGAAATTTGATAACGTTCAAAAATTCATAGATCCCATGTCACATTCAGTAAAAATTTATGATACATGCATAGGGTGTACCCAATGTGTCCGAGCGTGCCCCACCGATGTGTTAGAAATGATACCTTGGGATGGATGCAAAGCTAAACAAATTGCTTCCGCCCCAAGAACAGAAGACTGTGTTGGTTGTAAGAGATGTGAATCTGCCTGTCCAACGGATTTCTTGAGTGTTCGAGTTTATTTATGGCATGAAACAACTCGAAGTATGGGTCTAGCTTATTGATATGTTCCGTAAAACCCACTTGAATACATTTTGAATACATTTTCTTTTTTACTGAAAAAACCCGTACTCAAAAAAAAAGAATAAAGATTCTATTTTCGAGCGCGGGTTTTTCTGGTCCAAGTGTATCTTGTCTTTACCACGAATTATTTTCCTTGGTTAACAATAATTGTAGTTTTGCCAATATCTGCGGGCTCTTTAATTTTCTTTCTTCCTCATAGAGGAAATAAGCTAATTAGGTGGTATACCATTTCTATATCCACCTTAGAACTACTTCTAATGACCTATGTATTTTGTTATCATTTCCAATTGGACGATCCATTAATCCAGCTGGCGGAAGATTATAAATGGATCAATTTTTTTGATTTTTACTGGAGATTGGGAATAGATGGACTTTCTATAGGACCTATTTTACTGACAGGATTTATCACAACTTTAGCTACTTTAGCGGCTTGGCCAGTTACTCGGGATTCCCGACTATTCCATTTCCTGATGTTAGCAATGTACAGTGGTCAAATAGGATCATTTTCTTCTCGAGACCTTTTGCTTTTTTTCATCATGTGGGAGTTAGAATTAATTCCTGTTTATCTACTTCTATCTATGTGGGGGGGAAAGAAACGTCTGTATTCAGCTACAAAGTTTATTTTGTACACTGCGGGAGGTTCCATTTTTCTATTAGTAGGGGTTTTGGGTATCGGTTTATATGGTTCTAATGAACCAACATTCAATTTTGAAACATTAGCTAATCAATCGTATCCTCTCGCACTGGAAATAATATTCTATATTGGATTTCTTATTGCTTTTGCTGTCAAATCACCGATTATACCCTTACATACATGGTTACCAGACACCCATGGGGAGGCACATTATAGTACTTGTATGCTTCTAGCCGGAATCTTATTAAAAATGGGAGCATATGGATTAGTTCGGATCAATATGGAATTATTACCCCATGCTCATTCTATATTTTCTCCCTGGTTGATGATAGTAGGCACAATGCAAATAATTTATGCAGCTTCAACATCTCTTGCTCAACGTAATTTAAAAAAAAGAATAGCCTATTCCTCTGTATCTCATATGGGTTTCATAATTATAGGAATTGGCTCTATAAACGATACGGGACTCAACGGAGCCTTTTTACAAATAATATCTCATGGATTTATTGGCGCTGCACTTTTTTTCTTGGCAGGAACGAGTTATGATAGAATACGTCTTGTTTATCTCGACGAAATGGGCGGAATGGCTCTTCCAATTCCAAAAATGTTTACGATGTTCAGTATCTTATCGATGGCTTCTCTTGCATTACCGGGCATGAGTGGTTTTGTTGCAGAATTGATAGTCTTTTTTGGAATAATTAGCAGTCAAAAATTTTTTTTAATGCCAAAAATCTTAATTATTTTTGTAATGGCAATTGGAATGATATTAACTCCTATTTATTTATTATCTATGTTACGTCAAATATTCTACGGATACAAGCTATTTAATGCTCCAAACTCCTCTTTTTTTGATTCTGGACCAAGAGAGTTATTTGTTTCGATCTCTATCTTTCTACCCGTAATAGGTATTGGTATTTATCCGGATTTCGTTTTATCACTATCGGGTGAGAAAGTCGAAGCTATTCTAGCTAATTATTTTTATAGATAGGTTTTAGGAATCAAAAAAAGAAATCCTATTTAAAATAATTTTGAAAATGATTCGCTTTACAATTGAAAAAGGTGAAAAAAAAAAATTCTTTTTAAAGAAAGTCAAAATAAAATTGAATTTGAATCAGATATGTTTGGCCTTTGTGAGAACCTTTTGAATCAAGTACAAGTAGCGGAGTGATTCAAAAGGTTCTTTTCTTGGCGGCTTACATTAAGTTTTCTTATGTATATTCTATGCTGTCCTATGTTTGTATTTGTTCTGCTTTTTCATTCAATTCGATGTTAATGGAAATGAACCATAGCTATGTAAACCTATTCCTAATAGATTGACCCCAAAATAGCATATCCAAATTATAAGAAAGCCCGCGGAAGCCACAATTGCAGAATTTACACCTTCCAAATTTTTATTTGTTCGGGTATGTAAATAAATCGCGAATATGGTCCAAGTAATAAATGCCCAAGTTTCCTTGGGATCCCAATTCCAATATGATCCCCATGCCTCATTAGCCCATACTGCTCCCGAAAGAATCCCTATGGTTAAAAAGAGAAACCCGAGACTAATAATACGATAACTCCAATAATCCAATTGTTGAACCAATTGATACCTGTAATAATTTCGAGAATAAATAAAATAAGTGTTTAGTAAAACATTCTTTCTCTCATCCAGGTATTTCATTTCCCCAAAGGAAAATGCCGTATTTAATAAAATATTGCTTTTGCTAAAAATCTTTATGACTTTTCGAAATGTAATGACTAGAAGGGCTACTGATAATAATGATCCACATAAAAGAGCTGCATAGCCAAATACCATCATACTTACGTGCATCATTAACCACTGGGATTGGAGAGCAGGTACTAATAGCGCGGATTGATGCATTTTGGTTAAAAGACCCGAAGTAACAAAGCCTTGGGTAAAAATAGCACTTGATGCGGTTATTGCACTTAAAGCATTTTTATGCTTTTTAAAATGAAAATAGGAAACCATATGAATAATGGAGAAACTCCATGAAAGAAAGATTAATGATTCATATAAATTACTTAATGGAAAATGCCCCGAATAAATCCAACGAGTGACTAATAATCCTGTTATACAGAAAAGGGTGGCTATCATACCCCTTTCTGATGAATCATATAGTCCTACGACTTCATCGACTAATAAAGTTAAAAAATGAATTGTAATTACAATTGAAACGATCGAAAAGGATATATGAGTTAATATATGTTCTAAAATTGAAAAAATCATAAAATAAAGATTATGAAAAAAGGAGAAGAGAAGGTTTCTCGATTATTATTATATGGAATGGAAATTCGGAATTTTTTTATTTTATTATAGGATTTATATTATACCTTTTTTATAAGACGCTATGCCGCCACTCGGACTCGAACCGAGATGCTCTAGCACTGCTTCCTAAGAGCAGCGTGTCTACCAATTTCACCATAGCGGCTTGCTCAAAATAATAATAACTCATGTTTTATTCATATTCAACCGTCGAGATTGAATGAAGGGGTCAATCCAATGCAATATTGATTTTGTAGGAAGCTTTAAAATTGATGAATAAAAACAGGTTTCATTTCAATAGAAGTTTGAGGGTTAAAAAAAGAATCTTTATTATCCTTTTTTTATTTAATTAAAAATTTCTAGTTTCTAAAGTAAAGTAGCAAGAACGGAAGTTTTGTAGTTCCTGTTTTACTAAAATCGAACTTTTTCGTTCTAACTAAAAAACGAAAAAGTTGTGACTTCCATTCATGAATAGAGCTCAAAATGTTATTTATCATTTCCGTTTGTTAATAATTCATTTGATTTACATATAATATGATTTTTATGAATGAATCATTGAATAAAGAAGATGGTTTTGAGTATCACAATTTAAACATGGCATCTACAGATTTAAAAGGATTTCTAATTTAAAATTCGAAAAAAATGACTTGCTTCATCTTCCCATACAAACATAGGATTTTTTTTCACTTTAAATTGAGGCATTATTTGTGTATCCACTAAATAGGAAAAGGTCTCTTTCCCAATTGGGTTTATGGGAAGGATATATAGTAATTCAGAGTAATACTACTTTAGATTCAGAAAGTTACAAAATGAAAACTTCATCAATGAGTTTCAAGAACCCATTGATTTTGACTAAACTAAGGATCTTATATATCTTCTGCTATAATAATAATAAATTATAGATAATAAATACGATATAGAAAATAGAAATAAAACACTAACAAGTTATTATAATACACAAATAGGAATAGGCGATGGGGAAATAAGAATCCCCCACCCCGAAAAAAAAAGAAAAGATGAACTCAACTAATTACAAAATTATTCAAAAATGAAAAGTAAATTACTACTAAAAAATAAAAAACAGGAAATACATAAAAAATGAAAAATAATAGATAAGTAGAAAAAAAATTATTCAAGCATTTTTTATTTATTTATTTGTATTTGACATAGAAAAAAAACTTTTTTAATTTCCTGTAGAAAGAGATTTTGCTAATGAAAAAGCTTTCAACGCTGCTCGATACCCTTTCTTTTTCCAAATATTTTTACGAATACGCTTTTTTGATATAGAAGTACGTTTTTTTGGAACTGCCATTCGAAAAAAAAAATGATTTAGTACTATACTAGTATGTGAAAGACATTTATAAAAAAAATATATACTTTACTTTTCATTTTATTCCTCTCAATTTGAATTCTTCTATACTTCTAAATTTCAATATTTATAAAATAGACTGTTTTCAAAAAAAAGAAATCTTTTTTATTTTTCACAAATTTTTTCGTTATATTAATCATAATATGTAAAGAACGGAAATAAAAATATCAAACACTTTTTTTTTATAAAATAAGCGTAAATCTTATTTATTGGAATGAACAAGAATAAAAGTCTTCAATAAAATTATTAAGTATAATTATTAAGTAAGAAAAAAAAGTTTTTATGGAGTATACATATCAATATTCATGGATCATACCCTTGGTTCCACTTCCTATTTTAATAGGAGTAGGACTTCTACTTTTTCCGACATCAACAAAAAACCTTCGCCGAATGTGGGCTTTTTCCAGTATTTTATTGTTAAGTATAGTTATGCTTTTTTCGGTTGATCTATCTATTCAACAAATTAATAGAAGTTCCACATATCAATATGTATGGTCTTGGGCCATCAATAATGATTTATCTTTTGAGTTCGGCTACTTTCTTGATTCACTTACTTCCATTATGTTAATATTAATAACTACTGTTGGAATTTTTGTTCTTATTTATAGTGACAATTATATGTCTCATGATCAGGGATATTTGATATTTTTTGCTTATCTGAGTTTATTCAATACTTCAATGTTGGGATTAGTTACTAGTTCTAATTTGATACAAATTTATATTTATTGGGAACTGGTTGGAATGTGTTCTTATCTATTAATAGGTTTTTGGTTCACACGACCCCTTGCAGCAAATGCTTGTCAAAAAGCATTTGTAACTAATCGTATAGGGGATTTTGGATTATTATTAGGAATCTTAGGCCTTTATTGGATAATAGGCAGTTTTTAATTTCAAGATTTGTTCGAACTATGCAATAACTTTATTTTAATTTCAAAAAATCAGGGTCAGTTTTTATTTCTTACTTTACTTTATGTGCCTTTCTTTTATTTGGTGGCGCAATTGCTAAATCCGCACAATTTCCCCTTCATGTATGGTTACCTGATGCTATGGAAGGACCTACTCCTATTTCGGCTCTTATTCATGCTGCTACTATGGTAGCAGCGGGGATTTTTCTTGTAGCCCGCTTTGTACCTATTTTTATATTCATACCTTCCATAATGAAGCTAATATCTTTCATAGGCATAGTAACAGTACTCTTAGGGGCTACTTTAGCTGTTGCTCAAAAAGATATTAAGAGAGGCTTAGCCTATTCTACAATGTCTCAATTGGGTTATATAATGTTAGCTTTGGGCATGGGATCTTAATCGAGCCGCTTTATATCATTTGATTACTCATGCCTATTCGAAAGCATTATTGTTTTTAGGATCTGGATCAATTATTCATTCAATGGAAGCTGTTGTTGGATATTCTCCGTATAAAAGCCATAATCTTGTTTTTATGGGCGGTTTAAGAAAACATGTGCCAATTACAAAAACGGCTTTTTTAGTAGGAACGCTTTCCCTTTGTGGTATTCCGCCTCTTGCCTGTTTTTGGTCAAAAGATGAAATTCTGAATGATAGTTGGATGTATTCGTCACTTTTTTCATTAATAGCTTGGTTCACAGCTGGATTAACGGCATTTTATATGTTTCGGATCTATTTACTTACTTTTGTATTTACTTACTTTTGAAGGACATTTGAATATTCATTTTCAAAATTACAGTGGAAAAAAAAGTAGTTTATTTTATTCAATAAAATTATGGGGTAAAGAAGAGAAAAAAACGATTAACATAAATTTTCCTTTATTCTCTTTATTAACAACTAATAATAACCAACATACTTTTTTGTTTTGGAAGAAGCCATATGAAATTCGGAGTAAAGTAAAAAGGGAGGCTTTTCTGACTATTACTCATTTTGAATCTAATAAAACTTTTTATTATCCTCATGAATAGGATAATACTATCCTATTTTCTATCCTTTTATTGGTTCTATTTACTCTCTTTATTGGAGTTATAGGAATTCCTTTCAATCAACAAGAAATTCATTTAGATATATTATCTAAATTGTTAACTCCAGCTATTGATCTTTTATATCAAAATTCAAAAGATTCTGTAGATTGGTATGAATTTTTCACAAATGCAATTTTTTCAGTCAGTATAGCTTTTTTTGGAATATTTATAGCATCCTTTTTATTCGTCTTTACAAAATTTCAACTTCTTTCATTTTTTTGTGAAAAGAGGACCTAATAGAAAAATTAGGGACAAAATAATCAATTTTTTATATAATTGGTCATATAATCGTGCTTATATAGATACTTTTTATGACATGTCCTTAACAAAAACTATAAGACGATTATCTGAACTAACCGAATTTTTTGATAGGCGAACTATTGATGGAATTCTAATTAGTAGTAATTTACTTTTCATTTTTGAATAATTTTGTAATTAGTTGAGTTCATCTTTTCTTTTTTTTTCGGGGTGGGGGATTCTTATTTCCCCATCGCCTATTCCTATTTGTGTATTATAATAACTTGTTAGTGTTTTATTTCTATTTTCTATATCGTATTTATTATCTATAATTTATTATTATTATAGCAGAAGATATATAAGATCCTTAGTTTAGTCAAAATCAATGGGTTCTTGAAACTCATTGATGAAGTTTTCATTTTGTAACTTTCTGAATCTAAAGTAGTATTACTCTGAATTACTATATATCCTTCCCATAAACCCAATTGGGAAAGAGACCTTTTCCTATTTAGTGGATACACAAATAATGCCTCAATTTAAAGTGAAAAAAAATCCTATGTTTGTATGGGAAGATGAAGCAAGTCATTTTTTTCGAATTTTAAATTAGAAATCCTTTTAAATCTGTAGATGCCATGTTTAAATTGTGATACTCAAAACCATCTTCTTTATTCAATGATTCATTCATAAAAATCATATTATATGTAAATCAAATGAATTATTAACAAACGGAAATGATAAATAACATTTTGAGCTCTATTCATGAATGGAAGTCACAACTTTTTCGTTTTTTAGTTAGAACGAAAAAGTTCGATTTTAGTAAAACAGGAACTACAAAACTTCCGTTCTTGCTACTTTACTTTAGAAACTAGAAATTTTTAATTAAATAAAAAAAGGATAATAAAGATTCTTTTTTTAACCCTCAAACTTCTATTGAAATGAAACCTGTTTTTATTCATCAATTTTAAAGCTTCCTACAAAATCAATATTGCATTGGATTGACCCCTTCATTCAATCTCGACGGTTGAATATGAATAAAACATGAGTTATTATTATTTTGAGCAAGCCGCTATGGTGAAATTGGTAGACACGCTGCTCTTAGGAAGCAGTGCTAGAGCATCTCGGTTCGAGTCCGAGTGGCGGCATAGCGTCTTATAAAAAAGGTATAATATAAATCCTATAATAAAATAAAAAAATTCCGAATTTCCATTCCATATAATAATAATCGAGAAACCTTCTCTTCTCCTTTTTTCATAATCTTTATTTTATGATTTTTTCAATTTTAGAACATATATTAACTCATATATCCTTTTCGATCGTTTCAATTGTAATTACAATTCATTTTTTAACTTTATTAGTCGATGAAGTCGTAGGACTATATGATTCATCAGAAAGGGGTATGATAGCCACCCTTTTCTGTATAACAGGATTATTAGTCACTCGTTGGATTTATTCGGGGCATTTTCCATTAAGTAATTTATATGAATCATTAATCTTTCTTTCATGGAGTTTCTCCATTATTCATATGGTTTCCTATTTTCATTTTAAAAAGCATAAAAATGCTTTAAGTGCAATAACCGCATCAAGTGCTATTTTTACCCAAGGCTTTGTTACTTCGGGTCTTTTAACCAAAATGCATCAATCCGCGCTATTAGTACCTGCTCTCCAATCCCAGTGGTTAATGATGCACGTAAGTATGATGGTATTTGGCTATGCAGCTCTTTTATGTGGATCATTATTATCAGTAGCCCTTCTAGTCATTACATTTCGAAAAGTCATAAAGATTTTTAGCAAAAGCAATATTTTATTAAATACGGCATTTTCCTTTGGGGAAATGAAATACCTGGATGAGAGAAAGAATGTTTTACTAAACACTTATTTTATTTATTCTCGAAATTATTACAGGTATCAATTGGTTCAACAATTGGATTATTGGAGTTATCGTATTATTAGTCTCGGGTTTCTCTTTTTAACCATAGGGATTCTTTCGGGAGCAGTATGGGCTAATGAGGCATGGGGATCATATTGGAATTGGGATCCCAAGGAAACTTGGGCATTTATTACTTGGACCATATTCGCGATTTATTTACATACCCGAACAAATAAAAATTTGGAAGGTGTAAATTCTGCAATTGTGGCTTCCGCGGGCTTTCTTATAATTTGGATATGCTATTTTGGGGTCAATCTATTAGGAATAGGTTTACATAGCTATGGTTCATTTCCATTAACATCGAATTGAATGAAAAAGCAGAACAAATACAAACATAGGACAGCATAGAATATACATAAGAAAACTTAATGTAAGCCGCCAAGAAAAGAACCTTTTGAATCACTCCGCTACTTGTACTTGATTCAAAAGGTTCTCACAAAGGCCAAACATATCTGATTCAAATTCAATTTTATTTTGACTTTCTTTAAAAAGAATTTTTTTTTTTCACCTTTTTCAATTGTAAAGCGAATCATTTTCAAAATTATTTTAAATAGGATTTCTTTTTTTGATTCCTAAAACCTATCTATAAAAATAATTAGCTAGAATAGCTTCGACTTTCTCACCCGATAGTGATAAAACGAAATCCGGATAAATACCAATACCTATTACGGGTAGAAAGATAGAGATCGAAACAAATAACTCTCTTGGTCCAGAATCAAAAAAAGAGGAGTTTGGAGCATTAAATAGCTTGTATCCGTAGAATATTTGACGTAACATAGATAATAAATAAATAGGAGTTAATATCATTCCAATTGCCATTACAAAAATAATTAAGATTTTTGGCATTAAAAAAAATTTTTGACTGCTAATTATTCCAAAAAAGACTATCAATTCTGCAACAAAACCACTCATGCCCGGTAATGCAAGAGAAGCCATCGATAAGATACTGAACATCGTAAACATTTTTGGAATTGGAAGAGCCATTCCGCCCATTTCGTCGAGATAAACAAGACGTATTCTATCATAACTCGTTCCTGCCAAGAAAAAAAGTGCAGCGCCAATAAATCCATGAGATATTATTTGTAAAAAGGCTCCGTTGAGTCCCGTATCGTTTATAGAGCCAATTCCTATAATTATGAAACCCATATGAGATACAGAGGAATAGGCTATTCTTTTTTTTAAATTACGTTGAGCAAGAGATGTTGAAGCTGCATAAATTATTTGCATTGTGCCTACTATCATCAACCAGGGAGAAAATATAGAATGAGCATGGGGTAATAATTCCATATTGATCCGAACTAATCCATATGCTCCCATTTTTAATAAGATTCCGGCTAGAAGCATACAAGTACTATAATGTGCCTCCCCATGGGTGTCTGGTAACCATGTATGTAAGGGTATAATCGGTGATTTGACAGCAAAAGCAATAAGAAATCCAATATAGAATATTATTTCCAGTGCGAGAGGATACGATTGATTAGCTAATGTTTCAAAATTGAATGTTGGTTCATTAGAACCATATAAACCGATACCCAAAACCCCTACTAATAGAAAAATGGAACCTCCCGCAGTGTACAAAATAAACTTTGTAGCTGAATACAGACGTTTCTTTCCCCCCCACATAGATAGAAGTAGATAAACAGGAATTAATTCTAACTCCCACATGATGAAAAAAAGCAAAAGGTCTCGAGAAGAAAATGATCCTATTTGACCACTGTACATTGCTAACATCAGGAAATGGAATAGTCGGGAATCCCGAGTAACTGGCCAAGCCGCTAAAGTAGCTAAAGTTGTGATAAATCCTGTCAGTAAAATAGGTCCTATAGAAAGTCCATCTATTCCCAATCTCCAGTAAAAATCAAAAAAATTGATCCATTTATAATCTTCCGCCAGCTGGATTAATGGATCGTCCAATTGGAAATGATAACAAAATACATAGGTCATTAGAAGTAGTTCTAAGGTGGATATAGAAATGGTATACCACCTAATTAGCTTATTTCCTCTATGAGGAAGAAAGAAAATTAAAGAGCCCGCAGATATTGGCAAAACTACAATTATTGTTAACCAAGGAAAATAATTCGTGGTAAAGACAAGATACACTTGGACCAGAAAAACCCGCGCTCGAAAATAGAATCTTTATTCTTTTTTTTTGAGTACGGGTTTTTTCAGTAAAAAAGAAAATGTATTCAAAATGTATTCAAGTGGGTTTTACGGAACATATCAATAAGCTAGACCCATACTTCGAGTTGTTTCATGCCATAAATAAACTCGAACACTCAAGAAATCCGTTGGACAGGCAGATTCACATCTCTTACAACCAACACAGTCTTCTGTTCTTGGGGCGGAAGCAATTTGTTTAGCTTTGCATCCATCCCAAGGTATCATTTCTAACACATCGGTGGGGCACGCTCGGACACATTGGGTACACCCTATGCATGTATCATAAATTTTTACTGAATGTGACATGGGATCTATGAATTTTTGAACGTTATCAAATTTCGATCTAGTAAACTTGTAAATGAATCATATATTTAAACGCCAGATGAATCAACGATTTACCAGAAATTTTCTAATCAATGGACTTCTGGATCAGCTCATGAGAAGTGGCTAAGATACTTTGATTTATTACGTTTTCGTAAATAGAATCTAGATTCTAACATATTCTACATGCTAATTCAAATTGGTGGATATTCTAATTTTGATTATTATTCCTACTTATTCAATTTATTATTCCTACTTATTCAATAAAGTCGATTGATTGATACGCGTTGATTTTCTGTTACGATAAATTGACGAAACAATAGCCAACCCAATAGCTGCTTCAGCGGCTGCAATAGCTATAACAAAAATTGAGAAAATATCTCCCTTTAACTGGCGACTATCAAAAAAATAAGAAAATGTTACAAAATTGATATTAACTGCATTCAATATAAGTTCAAGACACATAAGAGCCCTAACCATGTTTCGACTCGTGATTAATCCATAAATACCGATAGAAAATAAATAGGCACTCAAAACAAGTACATGTTCGAGCATCATTGACCAACTCCTTATCAATGTTGGTTCATTTCAATATGAACAAAAATTCAACAGATTCGAGATTGACTAGAATAGAACAAAACAAGTACGGAACAAAAGAATGTATTGAAAATAGATCAAATAAAAGAATCTCCCTTTTAGACATGAACAGTATTCAAATAGAATTTTTGTGAAATAGGTGGGATAACATAGAAGAAAGTGAAATTTGGATTGTTTGCTGTTGCTAGTTATAACGATTTATTACTGACGAGCCACAGCAATTGCGCCTATCAAACCAACTAAAAGAATTATTGAAATCAGTTCAAACGGAAGAAAAAAATCTGTTGATAAATGAATTCCAATTTGTTGACTATTACTTATCAAATCTTGTTCTATAAGTTGGTTTGATCTTGTAGTCCAAATAATCCCGTACCATGACGTATCAAAAATAGTAGTAATTAGCGAAAGAAGAATACTTGTACAAACCAGTGAAGTAACCCCATCCCCAACGATCGACAGATTCAAATCCTTGTAATATTCTGAACCCTTCATGAACATGACAGCAAATATGATTAAAACATTTATGGCTCCTACATAAATAAGGAGCTGGGCAGCGGCTACAAAATGTGAATTTGAAAGAATATGGAATAAGGATATACAAACAAGAACCAATCCCAACGAAAAGGCAGAATAAATTGGATTGGTAAGTAATACTACTCCCAGTCCCCCTAATATAAGACCCGATCCCAGTAAAACTATAAGAAAATCGTGTATTGGTCCAGGCAAATCCATTATATGTAAAATAGGAGATAAATTGAAATGCTTTTCATGATCGTATTGACCCGACCGGGAAAAAACTAAAGGTTTTTTTGATTTTCATTTTATGATAGGTTCCTAATTGAATTCAATTCTAATCTATTAGGTATGATATGGGTACAATTGTTGGACAGTTTCTTTTTTGATTCTTTTATTTTCTTAAATTAAGAAAGAATAAGGATATTTTTTGAAAGTATATATTTCGAAAAAATTACGACTCTATTGATAGATTTTTAATAAAAAAGTCGAAATTCTCATCAACCAATGAATTTCTAGTTGAATTTTTCATTATTGGCCAAACAAAGAGAAAGACCTTATCTCATTCTTTTAATTTAAACCAAAAAACGGAACCTTAAGAATTGGTAATTTCTCTTTATTTATAGGGCGGTTACCTACTCAGTTTTTCTTTGAGGCGAATTCAAAATTGTTCGAATTGTATAATCATCAATTACTGACATTGGTAAACGGCCCAAAGCAATTTGATTATAATTCAACTCGTGACGGTCGTAAGTAGAAAGTTCATATTCTTCAGTCATCGATAAACAATTTGTTGGACAATACTCAACACAGTTACCACAAAATATACAAATTCCGAAATCAATACTGTAATTAAGTAATCGTTTTTTTCGAATATCAGTTTCAAATTTCCAATCAACAACAGGCAGATCTATAGGACATACACGAACACATACTTCACAAGCAATACATTTATCAAATTCGAAATGGATTCGGCCACGGAAACGCTCCGATGTGATTAATTTTTCATAAGGATATTGAATAGTTACAGGCAAACGATTTGCGTGGGATAAGGTAATCATGAAACTTTGACCAATGTACCTTGCTGCTCGTACTGTTTGTTGACCATAATTCATGAACCCAGTTACCATAGGGAACATATCAGGAATCTATATGAATAGTTTGATCTTCGTTTCTTTCTCTTGTTTGAACTTGAACCAAGTCTATTGTTTGCTATTTACAGTGAAAAAAGTTGAAAAGAGGTTGTTAATAATAGATTACCGAGAGATATTGGTAAAAGAAATTTCCATCCAAGATTTAAAAGTTGGTCCATTCTTAACCTAGGTAAAGTCCATCTTGTTGTGATAGAAATAAACAAGAACAAATAAGTTTTAGCTAATGTAATAAAGATACCAATTGTAGTTCCAAAGATTCCATCCACTTTATTTATTTCAAATAGCTCAGGAACAAATATGTATGGAATGGAAATATTCCAACCACCCAAGTAAAGAACCGTTACAAATAACGAAGAAAGTAATAGATTTAGATAGGAAGCAACATAAAATAAACCAAATTTGATACCCGAATATTCGGTTTGATAACCTGCTACTAATTCTTCCTCCGCTTCTGGTAAATCAAAGGGTAATCTCTCGCATTCGGCTAGGGCAGAAATTCTAAAAACGAGAAATCCTATAGGCTGACGCCACAAATTCCATCCCCAAAAACCATATTTTGACTGCGCCTCAACTATATCAACTGTACTTGAACTGTTAGATAATCATAGTCGGTGATAACATCACTGTTCCCACCGCTATTCCAGAACCGTACATGAGGTTTTCGCCTCATACGGCTCCTCGTGGGTCAAAAAAAATCTAAGGACCAGATCAGTATTATTTACTATTTAGCTAGCTATGGTTGTAGAATAGAAAGAGTCAAAATCTATTTGAGGGTCCAAAATTATACCAATGGAATTCCGTCTGCTATACTCTAAAAGAATAATCAAAAAAGGCGCTTCCGAATTGATCTCACCCGTTAATAATTTGACTTTGTTGAGTAATAACTTAATCCTTAAATAAAAAACTCCTTTCAGAAATATCAATAAATAGTTTATTTCAACCCATCATTTTCGATTACGAAAAGGAATTAGACGTTACATTAGCTAATGAATCATGAGACAAATTATATCTCTCTAAATCTATGCTAAATATATGAAAAAGACGGAATAAAAAAGATTTCTTTTTTTTTCTCTTGTTTGTTTTTCGTTCCTATTCTTCTTTCTTATAAAACCGATATAAGAGAAGGGGCTAAAACAAAAATCAAAAAGAAAGGATTATTTCGTTCCTGATAGTCATTGCTTTAATGGGTGGATAGGAGCATACTCTGGATCGGAATCGCGGGAAGTACTGCCTTATCATTTCTACCAATTTAAAGCCCCAATTAGTTTTTATGTTATGCAGAAATATCTTTTTAGATAATTTCCATAATCTCCATTACTAATCCTTTGTGCATTTTTGTGTTCCTAATCATCCACTCATTTTTTGTTCAATCGCCCGTTTCGTTTGATAATACATGTATGGTAGGTAATTCATACAAAGGATAGTGAAAAGGCCATACGGTTGATCTTTTGAGCCCGCTTCAAGCTGGGTTGTCTAATCAACCAGTCTTGGGGTAAAGGACCTCTTCCGCTTATGTTTATTTCCACTTAACTCTTGTCTTGTACATAGGAAATGAGACTCCATTTTTTTTTTTTTTACTGCAAATTGATAAGCTGCTTTCTTTCACTCATATATAACTATCTAATTTACTTTATCAACCAAAAGGATAATAAAGAATATCTATTCAATTCGTTCAACTTGTTTTGTTTTCTAAAGCGAAAGAAAAGAATGAATAGGGAAAAGAAAGAAAAGTTTGTATTTCAACGAATCGCACGTAGAGATATTGATAAAACACATAAAGTTAATGGTATTTCATAACTAATCGATTGAGCAGCAGCTCGTAAACCACCTAAAAAGGAATATTTATTATTCGATCCGTATCCTGACATAAGAAGGCCAACAGGGGCAATACTTGAAATGGCAATCCATAAAAAAATACCGATATTGAGATCAGCTAAAACAAGATGATAGCTAAAAGGAATTACTAAAAAACTTAGTAAAATAGATATGACTGCTATAGATGGTCCAATACTGAATAAACGGGTATTTCCTCTAGCTGGAAAAAGATTCTCTTTGAAAAGCAGTTTTGTCCCATCTGCTAGAGCTTGAAGAATTCCCAAAGGACCGGCGTATTCAGGCCCAATACGTTGTTGTATTCCTGCGGATATCTCTCTTTCTAACCATACAATTACCAGTACGCCTACTGTGATCCCCAATACAAGAGTCAAAATAGGGACAAAGATCCATACGATTCCATAGACCTCTTTGAAAAATTCCAATCTGGAAAAAGAATGAATATCTTGTACTTCTATTTCTGTTGTATAAACTATCATTTCAACGATCAACTTCTCCCATAATGATATCTATGCTACCTAGTATCGTCATAATATCAGCCAATTTCATTCCTTTAACTAACTGAGGAAGAATTTGCAAATTGATAAAACCCGGCGGGCGAATTTTCCATCTCCAAGGAAAACAACTTTTGTCCCCTATTAGAAAAATTCCCAATTCTCCCTTTGGGGCTTCAACTCTCGCATAAAGTTCTTGCTTCGGCAATTCAAATGTGGGAGAAGGTTTTTTACTAATGAATCGATATTCAAAATCATTCCATTCTGGATCCCTTTCTCTATCAAAGCATCGGATTTCTAAATTCTCATAGGGACCCCCTGGAATTCCTTCCAGGGCCTGTTGAATTATTTTTATGGATTCCGTCATTTCACTGATTCGGACTAAATAACGAGCTAACGAGTCTCCTTCTTTTTGCCACTGGATTTCCCAATGAAATTCGTCGTAACACTCATAATGATCAACTTTACGAAGATCCCATTGTATTCCAGATGCTCGTAGCATCGGTCCGGATAAACCCCAATTTATTGCTTCTTCTCCACTAATAATGCCTACTCCTTCAACTCGTTCTAAAAAAATGGGATTTCGCGTAATAAGTTTTTGATATTCAACAACTCCTGTTAAAAAATAATCGCAGAAATCCAAACATTTATCTATCCAGCCATAAGGCAGGTCGGCTGCTACTCCTCCGATACGAAAATAATTATGCATCATTCTCATCCCAGTCGCAGCTTCGAATAGATCATATACTAATTCTCTTTCTCTGAAAATATAGAAAAAAGGGGTCTGTGCGCCAATATCCGCCATAAAAGGTCCAAGCCATAACAGATGAGAAACTAGACGACTTAACTCCAACATAATGACTCTGATATAGCTCGCTCTTTTAGGCACTTGAATATTTCCCAATTGTTCTGGTCCATTTACGGTTATTGCTTCTGTGAACATAGTAGCTAAATAATCCCAACGTGTTACATAAGGTAAAAATTGTATAATTGTTCGGTTTTCCGCAATTTTTTCCATTCCTCTGTGTAAATAACCTAATATTGGTTCGCAGTCAACAACATTTTCACCGTCTAGGGTAACAATGAGACGAAGAACACCGTGCATTGATGGGTGGTGAGGTCCCATATTGACTATCATAAGGTCTCTTTCTGTAGCTGGTCTATTCATAAGTTTTTCCTCGATTCATTCTTACATGAATTGCTGAAAACGAAAAGAAGTTTATCAAAATTCTCAAGATCCAATAAATGAAAAAACTAAGTAAAAATTTTTAAATTAACGATTTTTTAACTCCCGAATATCCAACTCACTAATTAATTCTTTATAGCGTACTCGATTTTTCTTTGATAAGTAAGACAGCAGCCGTTGACGTTTTCCCAGAATTTTTCGTAGACCTCTCTGAGATGAATAGTCTTTTCTGTGCAATTCCAAATGGGAAGTAAGTCTTCGTATCTTATTGGTGAAACTGACTATTTGAAAGTCAACAGACCCCCGCTTTTCTTCTTTTTTTTCTTGAAAAATAACTGAGATGAATGAATTTTTTACCATAAAACAAAATCTTATCCCCTTTTATAATTTCTCATTTTTTGATGTGAATTTGATTAATCAGTAATAATAATATTAGTCATTTTGATATACAGAATGACCTTAAGTTCATTATAAACTTCCTATTTTATAAAATAAATAAATGAACAAAATCTTCTTATTTTATTTGTATAGGAATACAAAAAAAGATAAGAAGATTTTGTTCATTCATTTATAGATCTAATTGATAATATGTATGTCATTAAATTAGTATCCTCTTTCAGGATGGAATGTAAGACAATCCTCGCGTCTATCTATTTGTTTTCATATAGCCGACGTATTCTATTACCTAATAATATATGTATATATGGCAAAATTCATGTAAATGGACTTGTAACTAACAAATTTTCAACCGTGGATACATATGTATCCTGACCATACTGAAACGACTGCCATTATGAGTATTAAACCAATAGCGATTCATACAAGCTAAATCTTCTAGTCGATAATTGGGCCAAAGAAAGAACTTCATTTTAATTAGTTTATTTTTATCGATACCGAGATATTTGCCTCTATTTAAAACTTGACCACAGTTTTTTACCTGATTGCAAAATACCGGATTTCTATGTATATCATTTCTATCCCTTGAGTTTAAAAAATATAGAATTCGTAATTCTCTACGGCCTTTAGGGGATAAAATAGTTTCAGGAACAAAGAAATCATAATGATTTTTGTCTCTATTTTGAGTCATTTTTTGATGTCTTAAAATGGATTCATCAAATTGATTCTTATCAAACCATTCTCGAAATTTTTGATTCCTTTGGTATTTATTCTTATGAAGGTATTTATTCTTATGAACCAAAAAAATACCTATGGTTTGATATAGAATCAATTGTCCATCGTTTTTTATAGACGGATAAGGATAAGTCGGTTCGATAATCAATGTTCCGCTTGTACTTAATTCTCTAGGAGTGTGCCTTTTTAGAGTCCAAATATCCACAGTCAGTTCTCCCCGTTTAAGATAGGATATAGCAACGTCCTTTGGATTTATCAATCTAAGCAGGAGACAATAGGCTCTAATATTATTGACCATTTTTTTATTTAGAACCCTTTCCCAGCTCAATTGAAAATAGAAAAAACTTTCTAGGAAGGAATAAAGCTCTATAGCTTCGGGGCTCATGTTGGCCTTTTTTTTTCTACGTTGTTTTTTTATGCCTGATCTACCTCCATTTTCATCTGATAGAGGAGCCCCTTCCCCTTGGTTTAGAGGATCTTTTTCTTCTTGATTTCTATTCTCGAATCTAAGAATTCTTTTTTTTTTCTTTGATTCTATTAAAGGGTTACTTTCAGTAATGTTTTTCTTAATGTTTTTATTTCCATTCAAATGAAAGTTGAAAAGAAGTAATTTTATTGGTATGATCCCCGGTTGAATCTTATATGCATTATATAGTGGCACAAATTCTGGGAAGAACCAAAGTTCTAGTTCTGGATTCGAACTAATACGACCTACTATTTCCTCATTCATTTCCATCCAATCAAAGAAGGATCTTTTTTTTTTTGTCAAAAAAGGATCTTTTTTTTTTGTCAAAGAAGGATCTTTTTTTTTTGTCAAAGAAGGATCTTTTTTTTTTTTGAATGGGTTGATTTTTGAATTTTGATAAATTGGTAAAGAAAAAGGACCCCTCTTCATTTTTTGATTCTTATTCTTGGTGCCGCTATTGGCCCAGTAATGAATCTCGACCTTATTATTTCTAAGGCAAAAATCAATCATTTTCCACCTACAAAATTTTCTATCTGGAAATTTCTCCTCAGCCATAATATCATTTTCTCCTAGATAATTATAAATAGGTAGCCCGTCTGGCATATCAAAAAATTTGCGTTTATCTATCTTGTAATTATCAAAAATATCTTCTTTACTATTTATTTGTAATGGTGATCTATAAATATATGAGTCTTTCTTCTCTTCATAATTAATAGATTTATATGAGAAAAAATCATGTCTATGATGTTTTTTAAAATTAGATGATTTTTTAGATTCTTGATTCAGTAATGAATCAGGTTCAAAATCATTTTGTTTTTCATCATGAATGAATCCTTCTTTTTCATATGAGCCCCATTTGTTAAAATCGTTTTTTTGAGTCATACAGTGTCGATTGACTTTATTTCGCCATTTTTCTGGTACTAATTTAAGCCAGATAATCTGAGATAAATCATATTGATAATGCCCCCTTAACCAGTTTTTCCATTGATTCCTTTCAGAATGCCAAAAGTCTTTATGTCTCAATCCAGAATGAAAAATTCCCTCTTTCCGAAAAAAATCCTTTATTTCATTTTTAAGAAAAAGAGATGTTCCATGATATTGAAGGATAGACTTGAATTTATAGAAGTTAATAACTCGAGTTTGCGATATTTTATAAAATACATATGCTTGCGAGAAGGAGGACGAGTTACAAAAAGTTGTTGAATTCTTATTTTGAATATTATCAAGGGAATTTTTTTTAGTTAAAATAAAGTGAAATTTTTTTGTATTTCTTTTCTTAATTCTTTTTTCATTTTCTTTCTTATTGGAAATGGATTTCTCGATCATTTTTTTTCTTGATTCAATAAAAAGTTGTGCATTGGTTCTTGCAATATTAATGATACATAGAAAAAAATCTATGTATATTTTTTCCATGAAAAATTTGATAAAAAAATCAAATTTACGGATTAATCGAGTATTTCTTCTTTTTAATATTTGACAAAATTTTTTTAATGATTCTAATATTTTATTATGATAACTTTTTTTATTAGAATTCATATTTTTTTCTTGAGTTAGAAATCCATTTTTCTTCTCATTTAGAATTCTTTCTAGTTTCTTGTTGATTGTACTTGTTCTCTCAGTCAGATCTTTCATTTTTTTTTCTGTCAGTGAAAAATTTGTCCATTCTGTAGATCGAATTTGAATAGGTGATTCACGAATCATCTGATTATTCATTATAGAATCGTCGGTTTTAGTTTCACCCAATTCGTAGTTTTTGATGCTCCATTTTTTTATTTCTTTTGACACCTTTCGAAGAAATTTTGCTCGTTCTTTAAAAACATTAAAAACTATAAAAGACTTCTTTTTCAATTTTTTTTTCAGTTCTTTAAAAATAGGTTCAAAAAATGAAGACCCTTTTAGTTTTCGAGGGGGACCAAAAGGATGGTCAGTTTCCGGTCCAAAAATTGTTAAAAAACAAAAATCATTTTTTTGCGCTTTCTGTGTTTTCAAGGGTTTTAACTTAGATCGGTGCCAAGGTTTCAGGTAAAAAGGAAATAAGATTTTTATCTGAATACCGTCTGTTAACCAGTTTTTTGGAAATTCTTTGTCGGATAATTCAACACCATTATAAGTGCATCGAATATGCATTTCTCGATTCCAATCCTTGAAGTCTTCGGACCATTCGGGACCTTGAAATAAGAAAATACGCGCAATATTCTTAGCTATTATTAATAAAGGCAATCGAATATATTTCCGAAGAATTGATTGGCCTACTAATAAAAAACCTCTTACTGCTTGAGCATATGTAATGGTATCCCAAGCTTCTGCTATTTCCATTCGCATTCTCTCTTCGTCTTGGTATTTTTCAACCTTTCTTTTTTCTTTTGTATAATCAGAGATTTGTAATTTTTTGCTTTTTTTAGACATCAAATTTTGAAAAATGCCTTTCATCCGTCCGAAACTATCAAAAGAAAAAAGGCGTCTGTCTATTCTGTTCAAAAAAGAAAAAAGGCCTCTGTCTATTCTGTCCAAAAAAGAAAAAAGGCGTCTGTCTATTCTGTCCACAAAAAGAGGGGAATGCGCCTTTGCTTGATAGAAGAGTTGGCAAGTAACCGTTTTACGCCTTTGGGCACGCATAGAACCTTTTATTAGATTTCGACGAAAATCCGAGTATGGTAAATAACGTATCCAAGCGATTTCGCCTGCTGGATCAGGCTCATTAGAATCTTCGCTATCATCAAAAATGACCATATACTTGTATTTTCTTAAACGAATTTGAGAATCCAATTCTACCCTTTCTTCGCCGGTTTCTCCTT